CGAAGGTCTCTTTTATTAGTTTGAATATTCATTTGAATAGCAGAAAAAAGAGAATTCTCTATTGTATCCACGTATCGTTTATCTCTAAGAAATACCAAACGAAATAGAACGATCTTAGAAGGGATATAATGAAATTCTTTGATTGGTTGTTCCTATAGAAATGATCTGTTTTATTTGACTGATGGGGACAACAAACAATTCATTATAACAAATTAAATATATTATATAATAAAAAATTAAATATATAATAGAAAATAGAATAAATATAAAAAAAATAGAAATAATTATAAATAATAATAAATATATATATATAATATTATAGAATATATATAATAAATAAAGATATATATATATAAAGTATAAAATAATATATATATTAAATATAGAATAAAATAGAAAAATTTTTAAATAAAAAAAAAAAAAAATAATAAACAGAGTGTTCTTATTCAAAACGCCCTGTGATCTTCAACCAATTCTGTGCTTCAATATAATTACCGGGGGTAAGGGCTATAGCTTGTTTCCAATATTCAGCGGCTTGATCAAACCAAGCCTCCGCAATTTCAGAATCTCCCTGTCGAATGGCCTGTTCTCCGCGGTCGGAATAGGTGAGTAAATTCCTTCCCTTAGAACCGTACTTGAGAGTTTCCTGCCTCATACGGCTCAGTAGTCAATTCTTTTGGTGTTCCATTTTTTTTTCTGGAGTTAACCAAAAGAAAAGAGGTTAATTACATGAGTTTCAAACTTGAATTTTGTAATAAAGAATTGAATCCTTTTTTTATAGTTTTCTCTTTTCTCCTACCTTCAGAAGAATAAAGCATCGGCATTTACACCCTCATTCTAATTTTCTGAAAGGTAACTATCTCGATTTCATATATCATATACTTTCATATATGATATATCAATTTCTATAGAATCTTTGAGAAAGACTTTTCTTCATAGAAAGAAAAGACTTACTATCCTTGGGATCTGATACTACACCGCTGCTCAAAACCTTAGGGGATCTACTTTATTACATAAGCGGATTCCTAACTTTTCTATCATGATAGAAGTAAGCAGTTCTTATTGTATCGGCCCAAAACCCCGCTAATTGATCTTTACGGTGCTTCCTCTATCAATTAGATCTTTTATCCATAGAAAAAAGTATCTAGGCATATCTATTTCTTCATATTTCGACTTCTATGAAGTTTCTTTCTTTGCTACAGCTGATAAAAATCGTTGTTTTGGACGATATATATGTAGAAAGCCTATTTTTTTTTTTCTAGTATTTATTAGCGGATTTGCTCGTTCTTTTCTTTTTTCTTTCTATAGTGGAGATAGTCGCACGTAATGACAGATCACGGCCATATTATTAAAAGCTTGGGGTAAGAACGGGTTTCGTTCTAGTGCCCGAAAATAATATTCCAAAGCTTTCGTATGTTCTCCGTTACTTGTGTGGATAAGGCCTATGTTATAAAGTATATAACTTCGATCATAGGGATCAATTTCCAGTCGCATAGCCTCATAATAATTCTGTAAAGCTTCCGCATAATTTCCTTCAGATTGAGCCGACATCCGTTACGGTCGTCATTCGGTTCAAAGAATCTCCGTTCCAGAACCGTACGTGAGATTTTCATCTCATACGGCTCCTCCTTTATGTGTATAATCATAAAAATACATAGAATCAAAAAAGATTGCAGTATTCTCATTATCAACTGAGCAGGGCTAGTGTTTTTACAAGAAATCTCTAGCCAACCTTCCTGTAAAAGATCTTTTCTTAACATCAAGTATGTTGGTACTGGATAAAAAAAATGGTAACTCCAACAATTTCTTTGTCCTCAACGCCGCTTAATTTCCCGGAATTAGTCACTTCAACAGTCTTCGATGGTTATACGGGTATCCAAAATACGAACGAGATGGATGTTTGTTGTCCCAACCATTCTTGTTAGTCCCGATCCCGATAAGAAAGGAAGGATATTTTTTTTTTACAAAGTTTTCGTGTTGTTGATTCCTAAGCGTAGTGCTTCTTCCCCCATGCCGCCTATTGGTACTAGTGGAGTAGGGTTGACCTAACCCCATAGGTATAACCTTTCGCTTAATACTATAAACCTAAAATTGAAGCATATGAGGCTGCATTAATCGGGGATACACGACAGAAGGAATTAATCGTTTTATTTACAAACTTCACCTTCAGCAAGCGTAGGTTTTTTCAATTTTTTTCTTTCTCTCCGAAGAATGTGTCTTTCTCCTAAGACTGAGATCGGTAAATAAAAAAAAGATAATCAAATCGCACCATCTCTGTAATAAGTGAATGCCTCTTTTTCTCCTGAAGTTGTCGGAATTATTCGTAATAAGATATTGGCTACAATTGAAAAGGTCTTATCAATAAAATTTCCATTTATCCGAGATCTAGGCATAGGTAGCAATCCATTCTATAATTTAATTATTTATCGCGTGAGAAAAGAAAATAATCCCACAAACAAAGGAATTGTACAATACAGTACGAAATAACGTAAAAACAGAC